TGATTGGACCAAATACGGATCCTCCGATAGAGATGAAAGAAGATGGGCAAGAAATAAAATAGGAGTAGACGCTTTTTCGATATAGGAATCAGTATCCAATGAATTTAATGATTCCGACATAAACATAAATAAATGAAAGAGGGGGATGGGATCACAATGAGATCTCGGTCTCATAAGGGGGATATGGCGAAATTGGTAGACGCTACGGACTTGATTGGATTGAGCCTTGGTATGGAAACCTACTAAGTGAGAACTTCCAAATTCAGAGAAACCCTGGAATTAAAAAAGGGCAATCCTGAGCCAAATCCTGTTTTCTGAAAACAAGGGTTCAGAAAGCGAGAACCAAAAAAAAAGGATAGGTGCAGAGACTCAATGGAAGCTGTTCTAACGAATGGAGTTGATTAACATTGGTATAGGAATCCTTCTATCGAAATTCCAGAAAGGATGACCCTATATACATGCGTACTGAAATATCAAAAATCACGATCCGAGTCCGTAATATGAATAATTTCAGAATTCTTGTGAATCGATTCCAAGTTGAAGGAAGAATCAAATATTCAGTGATCAAATCATTCACTCCTCGGATAGATCTTTTGAAGAACTGATTAATCGGACGAGAATAAAGATAGAGTCCATTCTACATGTCAATACCGACAACAATGAAATTTATAGTAAGAGGAAAATCCGTCGACTTTAGAAATCGTGAGGGTTCAAGTCCCTCTATCCCCAATAAAAAGAAAAGAGCCCATTTTACTACCTAACCATTTATCCTCCTTATTTCGTCATCGGTTCCAAATTAGTTATGTTTCTTATTCACTCTACTCTTTCACAAATTCACAAACATATACGGACAGAGACTTTTCTCTCTTAAGTCATAGATACGATCTACTTACAAATGAACATATATAGGCAAAGAATTTCCATTATTAAATCATTCACAGTCCATATCATTACTCTTACACTGACAAAGTCTCCTTTTTGAAGATCGAAGAAATTCCAGGACCTAGGTAAGATTTTGGATGATGCGTCCGGAATGGTCGGGATAGCTCAGCTGGTAGAGCAGAGGACTGAAAATCCTCGTGTCACCAGTTCAAATCTGGTTCCTGACACGTGGTTAATGTATCGAGTGGATACTCATCCAAATGAATCGATATGGATATCGGGATCCATATTCGTTAAGTTAATAATCTAGACCGGGATACATACTTATCCATCTAGATATATACCCCCATTTTTGTAGATGGGTAAAGAAAAGAATTAGATTCTGTTCCCTCTTCTTTTTTTTACTGTACCTTCCCTCGCTCAAAAAGAATGTTAATACTTCATACATATCCGAAGTTAGTTGGCTGAAACCCCAAAGTCTAGCCTAGGGGGGGGTTGAAGGATAGGAATAGACAGGATTCATTTCAGATACAGTACAAACATGATCCCTTTTCGTTTCTGAATTTCATATTTTCTTGCGTATTCTATTTCTTCACTCCCTCCTACGCGACTTCCGGGGGCCATCTAAGTGGTGTGCGCGGTACAAAGTTCATGGTACAGAACTCTTTTGATTCATCCTATTGGCTTTACTCATCCGAAATAGATATATTCCAAATTCGGGAATATCAATGAAGCCTATTTATTAGCCCATCCATAATACGAATTAGAGCCCAGTTACTCTGTTTCATCTAGAACGTAAAAAGATTCCTTGAATATCTGGAATCGTAGAAGTGAAAATGAGTTTCTTATCATTCAATGAGCATCTTGTATTTCATAAAAATTGGGGGCAATATAATCCTTACGTAGGGGCCATCCTATCCAACTTTCGGGCATCAAGATACGTTTCAGGCGTGGATGATTTTCATAAGAGATCCCCAACATATCATAAGATTCCCGTTCTTGAAAATCCGCACTTTTCCAAATCCAGAAAACAGACGGGATTCTAGGATTCCTCCTTGGAGCAAATACTTTTATGCACACCTCTTCGGGTTGATCCACACCATACTGTATTCTTGTAAGATGATACACACTAGCTAAAAATCCGCCAGGTGCTACATCATAGGCACACTGGAAACGTAGATAATTGTAACCATATACATATGAAATAACAGCAATGGAGTACCAATCCTCGGGCTTTATTTGTAAAGTCTCCCTTCCTTGATAATCGAAGCCCAAAGATCTATGAACTAGCTCATGCTTGACTAGCCAAGCAGATGAACGACCCTGCATCTTCTTGATCTCTCCGACATTTTTATTTGTATGAATATTTTACATTTACGATGAAATTTATGAAGATTGACTCGCTGTTTGTTATTCTGCACAAAAACACCCTGCCTAATTCATTAATTCGTGGGAAGATACTGAACTTTTGTATTTGAAAAATGTTTCAGAAGGTATCTCTGAAGTAGATGGAGATTGGTAGAGTAATCTTTGATCGTAATTTCCAGTATGAGTACTGTGTCCAACATGAAACTTGTGATTGGTAGTAAAACATCGATTTTCCTGTTGAGACCCAATT